ATTGGTTGAAAGGTCTAAAAGAGAACGTTGTTATAGGTGGGATGATCCCCGTTGGGACCGGATTTAAAAGATTACTGCGGCAACACATTCCTTTGAAAAGTAAAAAGCAGATCTTTTTAACGGGGGAAAGACACGATATTTTGTTCCACCACGCGGGCTTATTTGATTCTTGCCGTTCAAAATGATTTCCCTGAGGAATGATTTATATCATATATCATTTAATGAGTCCTAAACAAAGTGTATTCTTTCTTGCGTTTTGGCATTCAATTTCCATTTGCAAAACTCTTTCTATATGGTCTTGAGGGGGTAATGGAAATTCCGATACTAAATTCAGATAATAATGAATAGAGGTTAGCAGTTTGGATTGTGTATTGACATTGAGACGTCCAATCTACGATAGAAGAAAAGGTTCCGTCGGAACAATTATTTAGTTCAAGACAACCTCGTCACTTTTTTTTGAAACAAAAAAGAAAGAGGAAGTGTGGGAAGAAATGACAAGAAGATATTGGAACATAAATTTGGAAGAGATGATGGGAGCCGGAGTTCATTTTGGTCATGGGACTAGGAAATGGAATCCGAGGATGTCGCCGTATATTTCTACCAAGCGTAAAGGTATTCATATCACAAATCTTACTAAAACTGCGCGTTTTTTATCAGAAGCTTGTGATTTAGTTTTTGATGCAGCAAGTAAGGGAAAAGAGTTTTTAATTGTTGGTACAAAAACTAAAGCAGCCGATTTAGTAGCGCGGGCTGCAATAAGGGCTCGGTGTCATTATGTTAATAAAAAATGGCTCGGTGGCATGTTAACCAATTGGTCCACTACAGAAACGCGACTTCATAAGTTCAGGGACTTGAGAATCGAACAAAAGACAGGAAACTTCTACTGTCTTCCAAAAAAAAGAGACGCAGCTATGTTCAAGAGACAATTATCCCATTTGCAAACATATCTGGGTGGGATTAAATATATGACGGGGTTACCCGATATTATAATTATCATTGATCAGCAAGAAGAATATACAGCTCTTCGAGAATGTATCACTTTGGGAATTCCAACAATTTGCTTAATCGATACAAATTGTGATCCCGACCTGGCAGATATTTCAATTCCAGCAAATGATGACGCTATAGCTTCAATCCGATTAATTCTTAACAAATTAGTATTCGCAATTTGTGAGGGTCGTTCTAGCTATATACGAAATACGTAATTAATAATAAGATAGAAATTTTGTTTTTGGGAACCCTCCAGAGATTTATCGAATCGTTTACTATTCTTGAATTTGATTATATAAATGAGATAAAAATGAGTAGGGATATTATGTTATTAGTTCGTATCAAAAAATTCAAATAAGCAAGTAGAAAAAGAGATGGTTGAATTAAAATAATTTCCTGGAATTTCAATTTCTGTCAGAGGGTAATATGAATGTTCTCTCATGTTCCACCAACACATTCAAAGTGTTATACGAAATATCGGGTGTAGAAGTAGGCCAACATTTATATTGGCAAATAGGAGGTTTTCAAGTCCATGGTCAAGTACTTATTACTTCTTGGGTTGTAATTGCTATCTTATTAGTTTCAGCCAGTCTAGCTGTTCGGAATCCACAAACCATTCCGAATGACGGGCAGAATTTCTTCGAATATGTCCTTGAATTCATTCGAGACGTGAGCCAAACCCAGATTGGAGAAGAATATGGTCCATGGGTTCCTTTTATAGGAACTATGTTCCTATTTATTTTTGTTTGTAATTGGTCAGGGGCTCTTTTACCATGGAAAATCATACAGTTACCCCACGGAGAATTAGCCGCACCCACGAATGATATAAATACTACTGTTGCTTTAGCTTTACTCACCTCCGTAGCCTATTTCTATGCGGGTCTTAGCAAAAAAGGATTAGGTTATTTCAGTAAATACATTCAACCTACTCCAATCCTTTTACCCATTAACATCTTGGAAGATTTTACAAAACCCTTATCACTTAGTTTTCGCCTTTTCGGAAATATTTTAGCCGATGAATTAGTAGTTGTTGTTCTTGTTTCTTTAGTACCTTCAGTAGTTCCTATACCTGTCATGTTCCTTGGATTATTTACCAGTGGTATTCAAGCTCTTATTTTTGCAACTTTAGCCGCCGCTTATATAGGAGAATCTATGGAGGGTCATCATTGACTTCACTTATAAATAGTTGTTTTTTGAATTTCGACCAAAATAATAGCGGAACTCACGATAATCTACTTGGGGAACATCAAAATAGATAACTAATAAAGGATAACGAATTAAGTCAAGGCAGTTAGAATATACCGTAATAGGAAAAAAGGTTCCATTAAAATAAAATATTTAGTGGAGCTTCTAAAAAAAAAAAACGAAAGAGGATCGGTTTCCTAAAATAAATGTCCTGTTTATATCTATTATTTTATTTATAAATATTTTTAAATAAATAAAATTGAATAAAAACGAAGAAAAAAAAAAAAAGAAAATAGAATAAAATGCTAATGAAAATTTCTATGAA